CTTGGTTATTTAACTTAGATGAAATAGTAATAGTTCCGCTCATTGGTATACTACAAAAATGGGAATGAAATCAATCTGATTCCAATATCTCATATCTTTCCAAACAAAAGGGGACAATTTAAGTGGAAAGCCCATATCTATTTAATATCTATTTATTAGAATAAAATTAGTCTGTTTTTATGTTATTTCGTACTGTATAATTCCTTTGCTTTGTTTGTGGGATCATTTTCCCCGAGGGGTAATGAAAAGAATTCTAGAATGGATTGCTAATTATGCCTAGATCTCATATAAATGGAAATTTTATTGATAAGACCTCTTCAATTGTAGCCAATATCTTATTACGAATAATTCCGACAACTTCAGGAGAAAAAAAGGCATTTACCTATTACAGAGATGGTGCGATTTGATTCTTTTTTCTTGTTTTTTTTAGCCCTCACCTCAGTCTTACGAGAAAGAGACGCGGTTCGGTATAGAAAGAACGAAATTCTTGAAATAAACCTACGCTCGGTGAAGGTGAAGTTTGGAGATAGAACAATTCCTTCTATCGTGTATCCTCGATTGATGCAGCCTCAGATGTTTCAATTGTTGATTTGAGTATTGAGCGAAAGGTTACACCTATGGGTTCTGTATTGTGGGTCAATCCTACACTACATTAGTACCAATAGACGGCATAAGGGAAAAAGCACTACACCTAGGAATCAACAACACAAAAACTTTGTTATAAATTCCCCCTTTCCTTATCGGTATCGGGACTAACAAGAATGGTTGGGACAACAAACATCCATCTCGTTTGTACTTTGGATACCCGTATAACCATCAAAGATCGTTGAAGTGACTAATTCCTGGAAATAGAAGGCGTTGAGAACAAAGAAATTGTTGGAGTTACCATTTATATCTAACACTAATATGATTGGTGTTAAGAAAAAACCTCTTGCGGGAAGGCTGGCTAGAGATTTCTTGTAAAAATACTAGTTCCTTTCAGTTCATAATGAGATGAGAATAGTTCAATTTTTATTCTATGGATTATTCCCCTTAGTACTATGCGCAGAAGGGAGGAGCCGTATGAGATGAAAATCTCATGTACGGTTCTGGAACGGAGATTTTTTGAATAGAATGAACGACCGTAACGGATGTTGGCTCAATCCGAAGGAAATTATGCGGAAGCTTTACAGAATTATTATGAAGCTACGCGACCAGAAATTGATCCCTATGATCGAAGTTATATACTCTATAACATAGGCCTTATACACACAAGCAATGGAGAGCATACAAAGGCTTTGGAATATTATTTCCGGGCACTAGAACGAAACCCATTCTTACCACAAGCTTTTAATAATATGGCCGTGATCTGTCATTACGTGCGACTATCTCCACTATAGAAATAAGGAAAAAAAGCAAAGATCAAATTGGCTAGTAAATACTAGAAAAAATAGGCTTTCTACATAATGCATCGTCCAAAGCAACGATTTTTATCAGCTGTAGCAAGGAAAGAGACTTCACGAGAACCAAAATAGGAAGAAAAAAAAATGAGTGCAGCCTATATACTATATTCTATGGATAAAGGATCAAATTGATAGAGAAAGCACCGTAAAGATCAATTAGCGAGCTATTGAGTCGATACAGTTAAGAACTGCTTACTTATGTCATGATATGGGACAAAAGTTAGGAATCAACTTATGTAATAGAGTCGATCCACTAAGGTATTGAGCAGCGGTGTAGCATCAGATCCCAAAGATAGTAAGTTCTTTTTTCTTATGGAAAAAAGTCTTTTTCAAAGATTCTATATGAATTCCATATATGAAACCGAGATAGTTACCTTTCAGAAAATTCTAACGATATTGTGGGGATACCTATGCTTCATTCTTCTGAAGGTGGGAGAAAAGATCAAACTGATTCTGATTATTGATCAAAATTAGGGTTTGAAACTTATGTAATTAACTTCTTCTGGTTAACCCAAGAAAAAATGGGATAGGTTTATGAGAAATCTAATTCAGTTAGCATAGGGTAGATTAAGATAGGACACAAAAAGAATCGATTTTTGAGCCGTATGAGATAGGAAACTCTCAAGTACGGTTCTAAGGGAAGGAACCACCTATTCCGACCGGGGAGAACAGGCCATTCTACAGGGTGATTCTGAAATTGCGGAAGCTTGGTCCGATCAAGCTGCTGAGTATTGGAAACAAGCTATAGCGCTTACTCCAGGTAATTATATTGAAGCACATAATTGGTTGAAAATCACGAAGCGCTTCGAATAAAACCACTCTCTTTTTTAATGAATTAAAAAAAAAATAGGTTTGGTTGTTGGATCCATCAATCAAATAAAATAGATTGTTCCTATGAGAAGATCTAATCAAGAATTTCATTATATCTCTTCCTTCTGCATTATATTTTGTACGGTATCTCATAGGGATAAATGATATGGATACAGTATAGAATAGAACTAATAAAGTAAAGCTAATAAAAAATACTAAATATAGATAAGATATCAGAATGATTTTAT